ATCACCCATTTTTACTAAGAAATTGAAAGGAACCTTCCAAACAGAAGAAAAAGTGGAAAGTGAGGAAGAAAGAGTTGGAGAAATAACTTCCGAAGTAAAGGGCATTAAACAGGAAGAAGAGGCATCCACCGAAGAAGATTCTTATCCTTCCTTTTTTTCGAAAAAAAGGGTGGATAAGAACAAAATCCATGAAACGAAAGAAATGCGAGTGAATGGAAAGGAAGATGAATTCCACTTTCTATTTACAGAGACAGGCTATCAAAATAGACCCCTTTCAGAAGAATCTTATCTAATAAATATCAATAAAAATCATAAGAATATGAATATATTGGATAAAGAAACTGAAGATAAAGCGCCTTTTTTCTATGACAAACCTCTTGTTACTCTTCTTTTCGATTCGAAGCGATGGAATCGCCCATTTCGCTACATAAAAACAAATCAATTTGAAAGGGCTGTCAGGAATGAAATGTCACAATATTTTTTTGACATATGCCAAAGTGATGGAAAAGAAAGAATCTCTTTTACATATCCCCCTAGTTTATCAATTTTTTTGGAAATGATAAAACGAAGGATATCCCCCCCTACACTCGAAAAATCTTCATCTACTGAACTCTACAATCCTTGGGTTTATACCAACAAACAAAAAGGCGAAAGTTTCAACAACGAGTTTCTAAATCGAATTCAAGTTCTAGACAAAGAATATATTGTTTTGAATATACTCGATACAAGGACTCGATTATGTAATGACGAGTCTACAAAAGAATACTTATCTAAAAGGTATGATCCTTTGTTGAACGGATCATATCGGAAAATAATCTATAAAAACCCTTCACCTCCAATCCTAAAAAAAGCTTCGAAAGAAAAGTTCATAGAGAAATTGGAGATAAATCGGATTCACGGTATTCTTATTCCCGATACGGATTACCACGAATTTGAACAGAAAAAAAATAGATTTGATAGAAAATCATTATCAACAGAAATTATTGATTTCTTAAGTTTAATCAATCAATTTTTTAGAGGATTGGGATCCAATCAAAATTGGAAGGATTTTTCTTTATTTTCAGAAAGAAGAATAGATTCGGAAAAGGGAAGAAAATATTTAAACTATTTATTAACTCAAATTGGAACTGATCCTAATGAAATTAACAGAAAATCAATTAGGATAAAAGAAATCAGTAAAAAAGTTCCTCGATGGTCATACAAATTAATCACCGAGTTAGAACAACAATCAGGAGAATATCCAGAAGAGGCACCAGGAGAGTATCAAATTCGTTCAAGAAAGAGTAAACGGGTAGTCATTTTTACTGCTACCAAAGAGGATACTGATCCTATGGATACTAATACGGATAATGAACCAGAGGAAGTGGCTTTGATACGGTATTCACAACAATCAGACTTTCGGCGAGGTATAATCAAAGGTTCTATGCGAGCTCAAAGACGTAAAATAGTTATTTGGGAATTGTTTCAAGCAAATGTGCATTCCCCTCTCTTTTTGGACAGAATCGAAAAATCCCCTCTTTTTTCTTTTGATATCTCCGGGTTGATTCAATTAATTTTTAGAAATTGGGTGAGGAAAGGGGAAGCATTCAAAATTGTAGAGTATACAAAAGAGCAAACAAAAAGAGAAGAAATAAAAGAGGAGAACAAAAGAAAAGAGAAAGTTCGAATAGAGATAGCAGAGGCCTGGGATACCATTCCATTTGCGCAAATAATAAGAGGGTACATGTTATTAAGTCAATCCATTTTTCGAAAATCTATTCTATTACCTTCATTGATAATTGCAAAAAATATTGGCCGTATATTCCTATTGAAAGTTCCTGAATGGTCTGAAGATTTACAGGAATGGAATAGAGAGATGCATGTTAAATGTACCTATAATGGTGTTCCATTATCCGAAACGGAATTTCCAAAAAATTGGTTGACAGATGGTATTCAGATAAAAATCTTATTTCCTTTCTGTCTGAAACCTTGGCACAAATCGAAACTACAATCTTCTGAAGAAGATTTAATGAAAAAGAAAAAAGAAAAAGATGATTTTTGTTTTTTAACAGTTTGGGGAATGGAAACTGAACTTCCTTTTGGTTCGCCCCGAAAACGCCCTTCCTTTTTTAAACCCATTTTTAACGAACTTAACAAAAAAATTGGAAAATTAAAAAAGAAGTATTTTCAAGTTCTAATAGTTATTAAAGAAAAAATAAAATTAGTTTCAAAAGAAATAAAAAAAAGGGTTATCAAATGGATTAGTTTTCTAAAACAAATGATAAAAGAACTTTCAAAAGTAAATCCAATTTTTTTATTTCGACTAAGAAAAGTCGAAAGAGATGAATCGAGTGAAATGAAAGAAGAAAAAGATTCAATAATCAACAATCAGATAATTCACGAATCATTTAGTGAAATTGTAGCTCCGAGTTACACAAATTCTTCATTGACCGAAAAAAAAATCAAGGATTTCACTCAGAGAAGAAGTACAATTCGAAATGAAATTGAAAGAATGACAAAAGAGAAAAACAAAGTGACTCAAAAAAGAAAAATAAATGTTAGTTCTAACAAAAGAAGTTATAATACTAAAAGATTCGAAAAATGGCAAATATTCAAAAGAAAAAATGCTCGATTAATTTGTAAATTACCCCTTTTTTTCAAATTTTTAATTGAAAGAATCTACACGGATCTAATTTTATCTATCATTAATATTCCGAGAATGAATACAGAACTTTTTTTTGAATCAACAAAACAAATTTTTGATAAATCTCTTTACAATAATGAAAAAAAGCAAGAAGGAATTAATAAACAAAAGACAAATCCAATTACGTTTATTTCGACTATAAAAAAGTCACTTGATATTATTAGTAATAAGCAAACAAATTCATATATGTTTTATGACTTATCCTACGTGTCACAAGCATATGTATTTTATAAATTATCACAAATTCAAGTTAGTAACTCGTCTAAATTAAAATCAGTTTTTCAATATCAAGGAATCCCTTTTTTTCTTAAGCCTGAAATAAAGGATTATTTTGAAACACAAAGAAGGGTTCATTCAAAATTAGGGGATAAGAAACTTCCAAGTTATAAACTGAATCACTGGAAAAACTGGTTAAGAGGACAGTATCAATACAATTTATCCGAGATCAGATGGTCTAGATTAATACCCCAAAAATGGCGAAATAGAGTTAATCGGCATCGTATAGCTAAAAAGGCAAATTTTAAAAAATTGGATTCATATGAAAAAGACCAATTAATTGATTCTAACAAAGAAAAACAATTTGAAGTATATTCATTATATAATCAAAAAGATAATTTTCAAAAAGACTCTAGATATGATCTTTTATCATATAAATTTCTTTATTATGAAAATAAAAAGGAATGCTTTTTTTATAGATCTCCGTTTCAAAGAAATAAGAACCGAGAGATTTCTTATAACACGCATAAAGCAAGCCTTTTTAATATGCTTAGTAACATCCCTATCAATAATTATCTAGGAAAGGTTGATATTATATATATCGAAAAAAAGGCCGATAGAAAATATTTTGATTGGAAAATTCTCAATTTTTATCTTAGACAAAAAGGCCATATTGACACCTGGATCACGATCGATACCAACAGCAATCAAAATCCTAAAATTCGTACTAATTATTCTCAAATAATTCCTAAAAAAGATTTTTTTTATCTTATGATGATTCCAGAAATCAATTCAACAAACTTCCAGAACGTATTTTTTGATTGGATGGGAATGAATGAAAAAATGCTAAAGCGTCCCATATCTAATCTGGAACTTTGGTTCTTCCCAGAATTTGTCTTACTTTATAATGCATATAAAACGAACCCTTGGTTTATACCAACCAAATTCCTCCTTTTAAATTGGAATAGAAATGAAAACAATAGTAGTGAAAATAAAAAGATCAATGAAAACCAAAAAGGAAGATTTTTGATGCCATCGAATAAAACTAAAAAGCATCAAAATCAAGAACAAAAAGAACCCACAACCCGAGGAGATCTTAGACCTATTCTCTCACAACAAAAAAATAGTCAAGAAAATTATGCAAAATCAGACATGAAAAAGGGGAAAAAGAAAAAACAATACAAAAGCAATACGGAAGCAGAACTAGATTTGTTCCTAAAACGTTATATGCTTTTTCAATTGAAATGGAGCAATATTTTGAATCAAAGAATGATCAATAATATCAAGGTATATTGTCTCCTACTTAGACTGATAGATCCGAGAAAAATTATTATATCCTCGATTCAAAAGAGAGAAATGAGTTTGGATATAATGCTAATTCAGAAGAATTTAACTCTTACAGAATTAATGAAAAAGGGAATATTAATTATAGAACCCATTCGTCTATCTGGAAAAAACGATGGACAATTAATTATGTATCAAACCATAGGTATTTCGTTGGTTCATAAGAGTAAGCACCAAACTAATCAAAAATACCAAGAACAAAGAAATGTTTCTAAGAATGATTTTGATAAAGCTATTTCACCACATCAAAGAATAGTTGGAAATAGAAATTTGGATTTGCTTGTTCCTGAAACTATTTTATCGTTTAGACGTCGTAGAAAATTGCGAATTCAAATTTGTTTCAATTCAAAGAAGAAAAATGATATAGATATAAATCCAGTATTTTGGAACGGAAAGAACATAAAAAGCAACAGCCAAGTTTCGCATGACAGTAACCATCTTGATAGAGAGAAAAATCAATTAATAAAATTAAAACTCTTTCTTTGGCCTAATTATCGATTAGAAGATTTAGCTTGCATGAACCGTTATTGGTTTGATACCAATAATGGAAGTCGTTTCAGTATATTAAGGATACAAATGTATCCACGATTGAAAATTCGTGGATAATATACTTTTTCTATATATTATATCCTATTCTATATATCATATCCTATAACCTATATATAATATAGGTTATATGAAAGTAAAGAAATAGACAGATCACATGCCACAAATTTCATTTTAATATCCAATATGAAATGAATAATGTCTCAATTAGGTCTTGAAATGAATCAACAAAACCTTCTTCATTTTCGATCTAAATTATTCGCTGCGACAATGTACCAATGCCTTTCTATCCCTATCGAACTCCAATTTGAAATTGAATTGATTTGAATTCCAAAAATTAGGAGTTTATAAAAAAATTCGGATTAGATTATTCTATATACCACATTCGAATTAATGGCATTATTATTACTGATCAGTAAAATCCATATCTGAAAAAAGGAAGAGGGGCATTTTTTTTTATGGTAAAAAATTCATTCATTTCGGTTATCTCTCAAAAAGAAAAGGAAGAAAACAGAGGGTCTGTTGAATTTCAAGTATTCAGTTTGACTACTAAGATAAAGAGACTTACTTCACATTTGGAATTGCACAAAAAAGACTTTTCGTCTCAGAGAGGTTTACGGAAAATTTTGGGAAAACGTCAACGACTGCTGGCCTATTTGTCAAAAAAAAATAGAGGACGTTATAAAGAATTAATTGGAGAGTTGGATATTCGAGAGATAAAAACTCGTTAATTTTAAGCGTGATACCATTATTTGTATTTGAGCTTAGTCGTTTTAATTTTGATGAACTTCTTTTTACTTTCAGCAATGCATGGAAGAATGACTCGGGAAAAAACTTATGATTGCACCAACTACAAGAAAAGACCTCATGATAGTCAATATGGGCCCTCACCACCCATCAATGCATGGTGTTCTTCGGCTGATCGTTACTCTCGATGGTGAAGATGTTATTGACTGTGAACCAATATTGGGTTATTTACATAGAGGGATGGAGAAAATTGCGGAAAATCGAACAATTATACAATATTTGCCTTATGTAACACGTTGGGATTATTTAGCTACTATGTTCACAGAAGCAATAACCGTAAATGGACCCGAACAGCTAGGTAATATTCAAGTACCTAAAAGGGCTAGCTATATAAGAACTATTATGTTGGAATTGAGTCGTATCGCTTCCCATTTGTTATGGCTCGGTCCTTTTATGGCAGATATTGGGGCACAGACTCCTTTCTTCTATATTTTTCGAGAACGAGAATTGATATATGACCTATTCGAAGCTGCTACCGGTATGCGCATGATGCATAATTATTTTCGTATCGGAGGAGTCGCTGCTGATCTGCCTCATGGCTGGATAGATAAATGTTTAGATTTTTGCGATTATTTTTTAACCGGGGTTGCTGAATATCAAAAGCTTATTACACGGAATCCTATTTTTTTAGAACGAGTTGAGGGCGTAGGCATTATTGGGGCAGAAGAAGCAATAAATTGGGGTTTATCAGGCCCAATGCTACGAGCTTCTGGAATACAATGGGATCTTCGTAAAGTTGATCGTTATGAGTGTTATGACGAATTTGATTGGGAGATTCAATGGCAAAAAGAGGGGGATTCATTAGCTCGGTATTTAGTACGAATCAGTGAAATGACAGAATCCATAAAAATTATCCAACAGGCTCTGGAAGGAATTCCAGGGGGACCGTATGAGAATTTAGAAATCCGACGTTTTGATACAATAAAAGACCCTGAATGGAATGATTTTGAATATCGATTTATTAGTAAAAAACCTTCTCCAGGTTTTGAATTGTCCAAGCAAGAACTTTATGTAAGAGTCGAAGCACCAAAAGGAGAACTCGGAATTTTTCTGCTAGGAGATCAGAGTGTTTTTCCTTGGAGATGGAAAATTCGACCACCGGGTTTTATCAACTTGCAAATTCTTCCTCAGTTGGTTAAAAGAATGAAATTGGCTGATATTATGACGATACTAGGTAGCATAGATATCATTATGGGAGAAGTTGATCGTTGAAATGATAATTGATACAACAGAAATACAAGCTATCAATTCTTTTTCCAAATTGGAATTCTTAAAAGAAATCTATGGGATCATATGGATGCTTGTCCCTATTTTGACTCTTGTATTAGGAATCATATTAGGTGTACTAGTAATTGTTTGGTTAGAAAGAGAAATATCTGCAGGGATACAACAACGTATTGGACCCGAATACGCTGGGCCTTTGGGAATTCTTCAAGCTCTAGCAGATGGTACAAAACTACTTTTCAAAGAAAATATTCTTCCATCTAGAGGAGATACTCGTTTATTCAGTATCGGGCCATCCATAGCAGTCATATCCATTCTACTAAGTTATTCAGTAATTCCTTTTAGTTATCGCCTTATTCTATCTGATCTTAATATTGGTGTTTTTTTGTGGATCGCCGTTTCAAGTCTTGCTCCTATTGGGCTTCTTATGTCGGGATATGGATCAAATAATAAATATTCCTTTTTAGGTGGATTAAGGGCTGCAGCTCAATCAATTAGTTATGAAATACCATTAACTCTATGTGTATTATCAATATCTCTACGTGCGATTCGTTAAGAAAAAAAAATTCACCTATTTATTTTCTTTCTAGCAAGATTCTAGCAAGAAAGTTAAATGAATATCCATTTTTTTTATTCATCATTGGGGGTTGATGAACTAAAACAGATAGTTATATGAGTGA